AGAAAGAATGGGAAAGACAATTTCACTATATTTCTGACCAGGAACAGGACCTATAACAAGAATATTTTTTTTATTGGGACGATAACTCTGAAAAGACAAATTTCCTATCTTTTCTTTCAACTCAGGAGAAATACGATCGGTTGGAGCTAGCTCAAATCCCTCGGGTAAAATAAGAACAGCACCCACATTCAAACCCCCTTTTTTACCATTAGCAAGAACTTGTTTCAATTGCATATCATAAGGAATTCGAACAACGGCTTCAAATACAGTATCAGGAAACACAGCTTGCGGAACTTCAATCTCCACGGGCTTATTAGCTAAATGACAATTGGCACATACAATGCGTCCAGTTGTTTCTCGTGGATTTTCATAAGCCTGTTGCGCAAAAATGGGATACGCATTTGAAATAGATACTCGACTTAGTACATATATCATGATCAACACATAAACATAAATGGATCGAGTCATTTGTTTTTTTACCCAATAAAAAGGATTTCTATTTTGCATGTCCAATTAGATATTTTAGAAATTATACAATAAATTACATAGAAAACTAGTCTAGTTTCCTATAAAGAATCTGTTATTGTTGTACTGATACAGTACTGAAATAGTTTGTTGAGAATATAGGACTAATACCTTGAACAGGTAAAAATGGAAAAAAGTCACTAAAAAATGATTAGAAAAATAATTCTGATTGAATTGAGATAAGAAGATGAAATTAAATTTTCATTCATTCATTGAATGATAAATTACTACAAGCGAAGGAGATACACGATTTAAATAATTGAATATCCAACATTTCACAATTGTATCTAGAATAACTGGAAAAGTAGAAACAAGACCAGATATAATCTGGTCCTTATGTGTCAACCCAAAATCCTTGTAGACCGAACCAATTAGTAGTTCCCAACCATGAGTTGAATGAAATCCAATTCCTAAATCAGTAACTAAAAGAATTGAGAAAGCTTTTATTGTGTCACTTAAGTTATAGAAGAATTCCTGACCCCATGAATTAAGAATGATAAGTTCCTCATTACCCAGAATAAAATAACCATTTAAAATACTGAAACAGATTAGATTTGTTGACAAATGCAAAAGGAGATGAAAATTATATTCATTGTATGTATTAACTAATTCTATCGTTTCCTTGTGTATTCCTATACTGGGTTTTTGTATATATGTTTCCGAGTACTCTTTTAGAATTTCCTCTAACAAAAGAAACTCTTCTAATTCTATGAATCTTTCTAAAACATGTTTCTCTTGAATAAAATTCAAGAGAGTTTCGGATTGACTCGTATTCCACCAATTACTAATCCAAAGTTCTAAACATTTTTGAAATGAAAGAAAGACTGCCCAGGGCAAAAATGCTATAGATGCAAAATATGGGAAAGAGTAGAATGTTTTCTTTTTTTTCATTTTTTTATTTGTAAATGAAATAGTTAATAAACCTCCTTTATCCAATGATTCTAAATAATATTTATTTCTTTTATATAAGATATTGAATGAAATATGACTTTTCTAACAAGCAGGGTATGGAATCTATTATTTTCTTTGTATACTAATTTAGTTCTTAGATTCTTAGACCTAAACAGAGTATAGAAATAGAATAAAGGTTCTTTTTCTTTTTTTTTTTTTACTGTTTCGAAGTCTTTCACCGTGCTGTATGTATAACTAAAACTCAGAAAAAGAAAATTAACTCAGAAAAAGAAAATTTCAATTCCAAATCTTCTATCTCAAAAAACAACAGGATTTATTACAACATTTATATTCGTATAAATCTCTACTTCATAAATATTAATTTATTTATGATAAAAATTAATTTCTTACTTTTCCCCTTTTTCTAGTATACCAGAATGGAGTTGGAACCCACATATATGTATACGATATATATTTGGCATATAAAAAAAGTAGTATACCAAAAATTAATTCTTTTCTGAATTGATTATTAATTTAGAATAGATTACTCTAATTTATTAGAGTAAGATTCATAGTAATTTCATATCATAGAAGTATTTTTCTTTTTAAATATCCTTCTCTTTTTTTGTTTTATTCTATGTGTGTTTTATTCGCTATAAATTCAAGGGAAAAGAAAATCGAAAAATGTAATATGTTTTATTCAAATGAATATTTCAAAAAGACTTGAATTGGATTCAAAATGGAATCCACGATTTACGAATTCCTTTTCTTCTTCCTGATTTTTATTTTTCATTCAATTCATTTCAAAATACTTCAATTGGTACACACAAGAAATAGGCCAATTCGACAGCTTTTTGTTCAATCTCACGTGGCGTCAAAAAATTATCATCCGTACGAGTCAAGGGAATAGACCCTTGGCCCCTTATTTCCATATAAAGTACACGACGAGAATAAAAGCCCTCTTTATCCTCAACTCGGATTGATTGGATATCTTTCATAAGGAAGCGAAGAAAGATGCGACGATTTAGTCCAGGAAATCCCCAACGAAAAATACATACAATTCCTTTTTTTCTATCAAATAGGTCATAACCACTCCCTACGTTCCAAAAAATGGTGCACCACAAATACGAACTCATAAATAGACCTGCGATCCCGTAGAAAGACATTATGATTCCTTGTGGAAAAAAAAGAATTTTTTGAGATGGAAATAAGGATATGATATTTCCACTAAAATAACTGGAAGTTCCAACCACTAAGAATCCTAGTGAACCTAAAAAAAGAATAAAAGACCAGAAAAAATTACTTGTTTTTCGGGACCCCGTTAGAAATTCTATCCATATATCTTTTGATCGCCAATTCATACTATACTAAATCCAGTTGTGTTCGATTGGAATTGAGAAAATAACCCAATCTTGACTTTATTTTTCTTGATTCCCTTGGAACTTTTATAAATTAGTACTTAAAATAATTAATTAGATAGATTATCTATTAGCATTATTTGATAGTTCCCAACTACTTTACGTAATGTAGAGTAATTGGGAGTTTTCTTTCCTATTTATTCTTTATTCAAACTATTTTCCCACCTTAAACTAACTAGAAATCTAGGATTTATAAAATATTATTTTTTTGCACATAAATAAATAAAAAAATAATTGACAATGCTGGAAATATGAGGCCTATTAAAGGTACAAAAACAGAAGGTAAATTAAGATCTGTCATAGAATGGGTGCCTCGATTTGAATTTCATATTCGTATATCTATATTTCAATTTCTTTGTTTTTTTACCTTTCTAGTCTAGAATTATTTCGATTTTTTTGATTCGATAGATTTCTTTAGTCTTGATTCTGGAGTCACTCTTTTCTTTTTTTTTTAACCTTGGATTTATCCTCTCCCGCATTTTCTACCTCACGAACTTTTTTCAAAAAAGAAATAATTTGAAAAACTTCTTTTTTTCAAGAATGAAGAAAAAAAGAACTAAGGAATGTACTATTCACCCTATAAGTGAGATTACGGTTTTTGGTTTTGAATTACCTACTTAACTCAGGAGTGAAAATATTATTTTCATACGGGAGTAGTCTTTCTTTGGTTCAAATGCAATTGTAGATAAAAGATTGTAGATAGAAGTTATTAGATATAACAGTATTGACTCTACTAAAAACTTCTACCTATTTAGTTTTTTCCTTGTATCCAATTCAAATTAATTCTCATTAGTTAGAGAATCATTAGTTAGAGAATTTTTGAAATATGCTTTTATTTAGACATGTCTACTTCTTATGCATTATGCACAAATTACTTCTTGATCATATGTTCTCTTGATCCATATGATTAAGGGGGATCATTGCTTTTTGGATTTGTAGTTTACGTATCCAACAATGATTCGGAAGAGGTGGGATTCTCCTCTGCTTGATATAGTTTTTTTTATTCTAGTATTTGAATTTGAATCATAATCACTTATCTCGATCAGTACTCTATCTTCCAGTACCAGGCGTATACGATTTCGACGTATAACCCAGAATGATTTGACTATGATGATCCAAACGTACGTAGGACATAATATCTTTTATTGGTTCCACAAGAGTTCTTTTTTTCCTCCTAAAATAAAAAGAGAGAATAATATTTTTTCGCATTATTATAACTTATGCTCATCCCAATTGAACAAATAGAGGAAAAAAAAAGAAAAAAGTCTACATTAAATGTTAATAGATGTGGATTCATTTTTGATACATTAATTCGAAAATAGAAATTCAGGATTCAATTTTTTTAGTTTGAATTCGACGAAAAAGGAAAAATTCTAAGAACTTTTATTTGCTTGGATTCAAATCTGACGAGAATAATATTCTACAACTAAGAACTCATCTATTTGCAAACCAACTTCTGGCCTATCTATTATTTTTTTTACTCGTCCTGTATAGTTTTTTGAAATAGTCAAATGTTTTGGCAATTTATTTTGGGCAGATGAAGCAATAGATTTTTTAACAAGATCAAAAGATCTTTCGTTATCCTTTATAGTAATGATATCTCTGGGTTTGCAACGATAACTTGGTATATCAACTATATGACCATTAACTAAAATATGTCTATGGTTCACCAATTGTCTGGCTCCAGGAATGGTCGAAGCCATACCCAAACGAAAAAGGATGTTATCCAAACGCATTTCAAGCAGTTGTAACAAAACTTGACCTGTTGATCCTTTGCTTTTTCCAGCGATATGTATATATCTAACTAATTGTCGTTCTGTCAAACCATAGTGAAAACGTATTTTCTGTTTTTCTTCTAAACGAATACGATATGGTTTTTTTTTTTTCCTAAAAGGAATTTTAGCATCAACAGGTCTAAATTTCAATTTTCTATATTTCTTTCTTTGAACTAGTCCTGGTAAAGCTCGCAGACGGCGTATTTTTTTGAAACGAGGTCCTCGATAACGAGACATAAAAATTCCTCCTTTTTTTTTTTTTTATGAGAATTTCATTTTGAAAAATCAAAATTAAAACTGAATTAAAGAATAAACAAAACAAGATCGTAAAGTAAAATACTAAAAAAAAAGTATCATCAATTGGATTTTTTGTATATAGATTTTTTTGATTAAAAGTTGAGACTGGTTCTTTTTTTTGTTTTGTAGAGATTAGAGATTGAAATCTCTATAATTTTTTTTCTTATTTAATTAATAAATCTAATTAAGAAATCATAGATAAAGATTGTTTTCACTTAATCGAAAGTTCTTTTTTAGTTATTAGAAAGATTATTGCTGAAATAAAACAAGGTATATCATAATATACATCTTATAGAAATATAAGAACATATTTTTTTATACAAATTTTCTTTTACTTAAAAAAAGCTCAAGAATTTTTTTTGACCAATTCTAAAATGAGAATAAAATATTAAAATGCAAGCAGATGAATTAGAAAAATTTTTGCTCAATTATTATTTTAAATGATTTATAATGATATTATTATAAGTGAAACTTCATAAAATAAAAAATTGAAAATATTTCAATTTTATTGAAAATAGTTAAATTCTAGTTAAATAAATTTCAATAATTTATCAGATCAAAAAAATAGAAAAAAGAATTTCTATTCTTTTTTATTTACTCTTTTAGGTTTTGTTTTGAAACTTCGTTAGGTTTTGAAAACAAGAATAAAGAGGCCTTTCTTTGAAAAAAGAGACATCATGTTATGTAATAATTCCGAACAAAACAAATAAATAAAATTTAAGAGACTAAATTCTTACTGAAGAATTTTCAGTACAAACACATTATGTTTGATAAATTAAACATTAGAAGTTTCAGTACAAACATATTATGTTTGATGAATTAAATATTTCTTTCTGGTTTGGAAAAAAGAAAGAATATGGTATTTTACTAAAATTTTTTTATTTCTTTTTCTTTTATATTTTAAATAAAAATAAAAGAGATTCTTAGAATAAATTTCATTTTCGAATTGAAATTATGCTTTAATATATATATTTTTATTTATATATAAATATAAATATAAATGTAAACTATATCTTTTGTTTCATAAAATAAACAAACCTGGGACGGAAGGATTCGAACCTTCGCAATAACGGGACCAAAACCCGTTGCCTTACCGCTTGGCGACGCCCCATTTCCATCGATTTTCTATTCGAAACTAATAGAAATTTTTATTATTATCGAATAATAATATATTTTTACTCTTTATTCTTCAATCTCAATCCAATTCCATAAATTGGATTGGAAGTGTTTTTGCTAGTATTGTATTCAACCAACATTTTTTGCTACGACGGACGAGAAATAAAAATTTGAAGTTTGAAAAACTTCAATTAACAAAATTGATTGTAACTAACTTATATATATAAAACTAACTTATATATATAATGAGTTTTTATATAATGATAAAAAAAGAAACTTATGTCAAGAGTTTGATTTAATATATTGAAAATCATCAAAATTGAAAATGAAAATGCTCAATATATCAGACGCTTCTGAACCAGTTGTATAAAATATACATATACATATATATGTTAAGATAAAAAGAGGGCAAAAACGGAATCCAACGTTTTTTTATTTTCTTTTTTTTTTTTGGAAAGCGAGAGATTTTTTATTTTTCAATTAAAATTAAAATAAAGAATCTATAAAAAAAATCCATTCTCGAAATCGAACCGTTGACCTTTGCATTGCAAATTGGATGCTATAACCCATGAGCTAAAGAGATTCCTATGAAAAATATTAAATTAAATTTAATTGTAGTTTTATTCTTCGAAAGAATACTTCTTCAAAAAATAAAAAATATTTTCTATTTTGAGGCCCTCAGTACTATTTTTTTAGCATGGATAATTGAAGTGAAAAAAAAAAAAGAAAAAACCTTGATAGGAGTTTCAAGTATAGTATCCCGAATCTATTTTACGATTCAGAATTCTATTCGAATTTTTTCTCTTTTTGCCAAGATACTTGAATCAAATCTACTAGTTCTAGTTACAGAATATTTTGTAATGAGTTGGATATCTTAAGTATCAGCGTCCTTTTATTTTTATAGAATAAAAATCTAAGAAAAAGAACTATCCTACTCCTACTTAAAAAGTGTTATCTACCATCATAGTAAGTAAAAAGTAGTAGAGTAGATAAAACTTCTTTTCAGAAATATTCGATCAATTTACGTAGTAAAAATCCATCTATGATGCAAATTCAAAAAAGAATTGACCAATTAAACTAACATCCGCTGTAGGGTAAACCAAACCATCATCTCTCAAGCTTCTCCGGCTGATTCTATTCTAATCCTAGAGAAATAAACTTAGATTCCTAGAGAAATAGACTTAGATAAAAAGTCAGTTCCTATTCTCCAAAAAATCATACTAGCCCTTTCCCCCGCGTTTTTGGATGGTATAAAAAGGTTTTTGAAGACAAAAGTCATCGGTTCAAATCCAAGGAAGGCCCTTTTTCCTATTTTCTTTTTTGTTTTTCAAAGGAACTCTATTTTTTTTTAAGAAAAAATGAGCCCTCATTAACTAGTCATAATATCCAAATACATACATAGTATGTTAACATTTTAACACATATAGATAAAAATGGAGATAATATAGGATAGGATCAAAAATTTGATTGATCGTTTTTTATAATTAAGATATTATATGAAAGTAGAAATCCTTGTATTCTCATTCTCAAATGAGAATCGAGAAAAGGATTTAGGATTTGGGAAAAACCTAAAGAAAAGGAAGAATTTTTCAATCTGTTTTTCTCATTTTTCTCTTATAATTATAAAAATAATTTATAAAATTATCTAATCTACAAGAACGAAATCTTTTTATGCTTAATATCTTTAGTTTAATCTGTATCTGTCTTAATTCTGTCTTTTATCCGAGTAGTTCTTTCTTGGCCAAATTGCCTGAAGCTTATGCGATTTTCAATCCAATTGTAGATATTATGCCTGTTATACCTGTATTCTTTTTTCTCTTAGCTTTTGTTTGGCAAGCTGCTGTAAGTTTTCGATAAAATTTGAAATCTTTTAATAAATCAATTCGAAAAATGGATATTAAAAAGCGACTTATAATTATAATATAGTGACTTATATTATAGTTATTCCCAGAATCGAGATTAATATGCAATTAATCATTGCAGCAATAAATTGGAATCAGCTTTTTTTCTGTCTGTTCTGATCTTCCAATGAGTGCAAACCTTTAAGTTTCTAAAATAACTAATTCTTAAATATGAGAAAAAATTTGAAAAAAAAGATTCTTTCTCTTAAACTTAAATAAGAAAACAAGGTTTTTTTTCGTAAGAAAAGGTAATTTATTCCCTTAAAAACAAAAAAAAGATCTTGGAGATTTTATAATGCTTACTCTCAAACTTTTTGTTTACACAGTAGTTATATTCTTTGTGTCCCTTTTTATCTTCGGATTTTTATCTAATGATCCAGGGCGTAATCCTGGGCGTGAGGAATAAAAGCAAAAGATTCTTAGTTTTTCTTTTTTTCTTTATTTTTTTTTATCATTAATTTTCTTATGATACAATAATATGAATCAAAATTCTTATGAATCCAAAAATACTAAATCATAAGAGAGAGCGGAAAGAGAGGGATTCGAACCCTCGGTACAAAAAATTCGTACAACGGATTAGCAATCCGCCGCTTTAGTCCACTCAGCCATCTCTCCAAATTCATTAAAAATCAATGATTTTTTCTGCGCTGTGATGTGATATATAAAATAAAGATTTAGAAAAATCCTTGTTTTTTTATTCTATATGAAATAGAAAGAGAAAGTACAATTTTATTAGGAAATCTACTTTTCTATATTATATTCTTGAATATATATTATTCAAATTCATATATACTAATAAAAAAAAATGATTTTGAATTAATCACTTTCTTACAATAAATTATAAAAGCAAGATATAAAAGTATAAAAGATATAAAGAAACATATCGAAATTTTTCGAATTTTCTTATCAAAACATTAATAAGATAAGAAAATTCGAAATATAATATATACTATATTTCTACAATAACTTAAATATTTTGATCATAACTGAAATTACTTCAAAAAAAATTTTTCTTCAAATTACTTAATTTGATTTTTTTTTAGTTAATTTTTTTTTACGAAATCTTATCCCAGCCTGATCTGGTTAAAAACTAACCAAGCTTTTCCTTCTCTACTTTTAGTTCAAGGAATATTTCATGGATCATCAGGATCCAATCCAATGTTTTTTTATATAAAAAACAAAAAAAACAAAAATATTAAATTAACAATAATATTGTTTATTGAAATAGCAACAACAATATAAATTATCATTTTCATATTTCTGTTTCATTCTCATATCTAAAAGTATTATTATTATTATATAATATAATATAGGATTCTTTTTGGATTTTATATCCTTTTTTTTTTTCAAATCAAAGATGACTCTTGATTAGTTAGTCAAGAATCAAAACATTTAATAACATTTCATATATATATAACTAGTCTTTCATATTGTTAAAAACTATTCATATATGAAATATTTTTGAAATATTTTGTTTTGAAAATATTTCGATCAAATTTAATAGAAAATTATCGCATTAGAATTAATTTATTTATTTATTACATAAATCTCCTTACTTTTTTTAATTATTTAATAAAATTTCTTCCAATTGCGATGAATTACTATATTATCATATAAGATCTATCTATTTGCTAAATTAAGATCTATCTATTAATTTGCTAAATTAAGATCTATCTATTAATTTGCTTTGCTAAATTAAGATCTATCTGATATGTTAGCAACATTGAAAAAATAAAAAACATATAAAATAAAAAATCTATAGTTGACCTTTAAAATAAAAAAAAAATCCTTCATACATATGGAATCAAAACCTTGAATTTATTTAGTAATGATAATGACTTTTTTTCAAACAATAAAAAAAAAAAATAACAAAAAATATAACTAGAGATCTAGAGATTTGTTTCTTATTAGAAACTTATGTTTTTAATTGAATAATTTTTATGAAAAAAATGAAACTTTATTTATTTTATTGATTTTTTTGATTTATTCTCTACGGGGAGACGAAATATATGGTATGGCAAAATCAAAATTCTCAGAATTCAGATGCTATTTTTATCCTATCTCATATTTATTCGACAAATGATGTATTTATATACTATAATAAATATATAGCGGGTATAGTTTAGTGGTAAAAGTGTGATTCGTTCTATTAAAAATCTAACTTAAAAGTTAAGGGATCCTTCAGTTTTTTTCTGGGATCAAAAAATTTTTTTTTATTTAAAAAAAAAGGGTTTCATCCTTATCCTCTCAATAGAATTTTGTATTTGAGGAAACATATACATTATCACGATTCTTTCTTTTTCAAAAAAAGCTAATTGAAATTGGATATTCAATTATGGATAGAAAGTCGTGAAGCATAATTTTGAATTGGATTGAAATGTATCCAGTTTATATATAAAGTATAAGTAAAGGATCTATGGATAAAGATGCAAAAGTTGATTTCCAATCGTAACTAGATCTTCGATTTTTTGATTCGAAAAAAGAATTTTTTGAAGCAAAATAGTTCAAAAATGATGGTTCTAATTTGCTAGAACCATGAAAATATTCTATATTCAGCTCGGTAGAAACGAAATTCTTTTCCTGAAGATCATACAAATAAAAATAGAAAACGAAGTAACTAAACTAGAGAAATTTAATAGAATTTCTCTTCTTCAGAAGGATCATCTAAAAAGCAGATAATTTTAGATACATTCAGACAGAAAAGCTGACATAGATGTTATGGATCTAATGTATCCTTGATGAGAATACATTATTCAATCTTCCATAAAGGAGCCGAATGAAACAAAAATTTCATGTTCGGTTTTGAATTAGAGACGTTCAAAATGATCAAGCAACGTCGACTATAACCCCTAGCCTTCCAAGCTAACGATGCGGGTTCGATTCCCGCTACCCGCTTTTTATTTCTTATATATATATCCTAAGTTTTTATATACATCTTTTCTTTTTCTCTCAACCAATTTGTAAAAAATATAAAAAAAATCTTTGTTTGATCTAAACAAAATAAAATTTGGTATGAAAAGCGTCCATTGTCTAACGGATAGGACAGAGGTCTTCTAAACCTTTGGTATAGGTTCAAATCCTATTGGACGCAATTTCTTTCATCTTGTTAAATTTAACAATTTAACACAAAGCTTAGTTTTTTTCACGGAATGGATCATAAATAAGGTATGTCAAGGATAATTACTGTGAAATAACCATTCCTGACATATCTATATCAAAATAACTTACTTAATACTAATATGGATTAAACGAATCTATAATTCAACAATATTTCTAAAAATTATATATCTTAGAATAAATTTTTTTTATGAAAAAAGAAGTCTTTATGTATCCCTCTTTTTTTTTAATAAAAATTCATTGAAGTTTTTTGAGGATTTATCTACCCTCATCTTTTCTTCCAGACATTTCGCGATTTGCCCTGTAAATCCTAAAGCGGAAATAGGAAAAGTTGATATGCCCCCTAACTCCCTTACTAATTCTTCTATCTTAAACTTAAATCGAAACTTATTAATAATGGAAAAAAAATTCATAAGCTCAGATACTTGAGCATAAATTTCTTTTTTTTTTTTCAAAATAGTTTTCTGTTATACCTATATTGTCTATTATAGATACATTCTTCAAATCTATTTTGTCTAAAAGATCTTTTGTTGTTTTGATGTTATCTTTTTTGAGATTTTTCAAAGTATTTAATGAAAATGCTAATCGGTTAATGGAAAATTTCTCAACAGAAAAACAAGAGGATATTAAAACCTCTCCTTTGTAGTTTTTTGATACAAACTTTGAACACCAGTGATCTCGGTCGAAGTCGCACTTTAAATTAAATCATAGCAAAAAAACCAAAAATCGTAATTGAAATCTTTTATTTTTTCAACTAGCAACTAGAAATGATTCCAAAGCCCTTTTTGAGGATTTTTATCTTACGATCTGTGTGTTTTTTTTCTTATTTTGCTTATATTTTTACTTATATGTATGTATAAATAGAAAATTATGTATAAATAGAAAATTATGTATAAATAGAAAATAAAATTTTTTGATTTAGATAGATCTAAACCTTATGTTTTTCACTTGTAAAATAAAAATATGTTAAATTCGGGATATAATCCCATCGACGTATTGAATAATATAAATAAATGAAATCCAATCTTGCATTATAAGAAAATATGAAATTGAATGGATCTATATCCATAATATGGTTACTTAAGAATGAATAAGATTTTCCAAATTCCGTAACATAGCTTAGCTATGATGAAATCAAAAGTCTGCAACAGAGAAAAAACTTGTTGTTGAGTTAATTAGTTTTGAACTAATTGAGTTATAGTAAACTTGGTGCGGAGACGTTGAACCCGTGGGATGGCAGATTCTTGTTTAACTACCAGACTGTTGTACTTTTCGAGGTATAAGGAAATTAAGGCAATGATTATTGCCTTATATTTATAAGGGGATTTGAACCTTCAAAAATCTTCTATCCCCATTTTTATTGATTTTTTATTCAAAACTAATAACAAATGAATAGAAAAATAATGGTTTTCCTTTTTTTTTAACCTCACTCATTACTAACCCTTTAATGTACTACATTAAAAAAATTTCTACGTCTATACCAAATCTTAGATGATTTGCTAATAAATAAGCAATAAGTGACTTTTTTATTATTTTATTCAATAAAAGCAATTTTCATTTGATAGGAAAATAGTGATTTTATCAGCATAAAAAATCAAATTTTTCTAATCAAAATGTTATCTTTTTTAATTTTTCCTAGCAATTTTTAGTAAAAAAAGCAAATCATTCAATGACAGAGAAAAAAAAGATACAATCTTAATTTTGATTAACTCAAGTTTTCAATTTCATTTGAAAAAAAAAATAAATGTAGAACTTTAGATTATTTAAAATCAATAATTAATTAATAAAATCATTTCTGACTAAACTAAAAAATAAATAAAAAAATGGATGAGATATTAGAAATAGAAGAGAAATAGATAAAAATAAAAATTGCATTTTAGTCTCAAAAAAAGAAGAAAGAAAAGGGGATATGGCGAAATTGGTAGACGCTACGGACTTACATTGGATTGAGCCTTGGTATGGAAACTTGCTAAGTGTTAACTTCCAAATTCAGAGAAACCCTGGAATTAAAAAAGGGCAATCCTGAGCCAAATCATTATTTTGAAAAAATATAAAAAAATATATAATATATATAGAATATTATTATTCTAAATTTTTTATTATATTATAAAATTTTTATTTTATATAAAAAAAGGATAGGTGCAGAGACTCGATGGAAGCTATTCTAACGAATAGAGTTTATTATGTTGCATTGCTAGAATTTCTCTCTCGAGACGAAATAAAAGAAAGGATAGCCGTCTATACCAAAGACGTACGTATATACTGATTAATCAAATGATTAATCATGATAACAATCAAATAATATTTTCATATGAATTAAGAAATTGCTATTGATTATGGAATAGCAAATTCCTAAATTTTGATGAATTCAAAAAATAATAAATCCTTTATGGTGAATTGATTCGAATATGAAGTTCAATGAAAAAAAACTCAATTTTGAGTAATAAATTGAATATATTATTAATTATATATAGAGTTTTTTATATTGAAGAAAAAATGATGATAAATCCAAGAAGAATAAAGAGAGAGTCCATTCTACATGTCAATATCGACAACAATGAAATTTATAGTAAGAGGAAAATCCGTCGATTTTTTAAATCATGAGGGTTCAAGTCCCTCTATCCCCAATAAAAAGCCCATTTGATTTCCTAAATTTTTCTTCTTTTTTTTGATTTTGATGAAAAAGTAAAAAAAGATTTACTAAACTTTCTAATTCATTCTAGTTTTTCATTTGGCAAATAGATCTTCAAAAAAAATGCATTTTATACAATATTTCTATATGCTTTTATTTTAAATATGAAAAGAATCTAAGCATAGGCAAAGAATCTCTATATTGAAATAATTACCAATTAATATTTATATTACCAATTAATATAAATATTTTAACATTTTTTTAATTGACGTAGATACAAGGGTATAGGTACGAGTATTCTACTCAGGTGATTCACAAGAAATTTGTGAGGATAGCCGGGATAGCTCAGGTGGTAGAGCAGAGGACTGAAAATCCTCGTGTCACCAGTTCGAATCTGGTTCCTGGTAAGACAAAAATAAAATATATTGGGTAAGAATTAATTCTATTATAGAATTTTATTCTAATTAATATATTTTAATTAATTAAAAAAAATATATATATATTTTTTTTAGTATATAAACTCAATTTTTCATATTATTATTTTCTATATATATGCATATATATATATAGAATGTTTTTTCACTTTTTCTATATAAAGAAATAGAAACATCATTTTTGAAAGATAATATAATAATATTTATTATCGAAATAAAAAAAAACTCTTTAGCTTTAGATAAAGAGTTGGAGGATAAGAATAGATAGAAAGAATGCTTTTTCAAATTTGATACCTTTTTATTTCTTAATTTGGTATTTCTTTATTTTTCTTTCTATTTATTCTGTTTCTTTCTTGCTTACCTTACTTTCTGAAGTACAATTCTAAAATCTTCAGTTGATAGAAAATAAATAAATATTTTATTTCTTTCTCCTCCAAATGAAAAAATCTAAATACTGTTAGCTTAGTATATCATGATTCGAATAGGAATCCAGCAGATATTTTGTTTATTTCATCTAAAATAGAATTTCAAAATATTCATTGACTTGAATAATGAAATTTGAAGTCGTGTCATATAAATGAACATTAGTTTTTTATCATTCAAAGGGCATCTTGCATTTCATAGAAATTTGGAGTAATATAGTCCTTACGCAAGGGCCAGCCTATCCAACTTTCAGGCATTAAGATACGTTTAAGACGTGGATGATTATCATAAGAGATTCCAAACATATCATAAGATTCACGTTCTTGAAAATCAGCACTTTTCCAAATCCATAAAACAGACGGAATTCTAGGATTATTTCTTGACACAAATACTTTTATACATATCTCTTCTGGATTATATATATCATATTGTATTCTTGTAAGATGATATACGCTACCTAAAAATCCCCCAGGTGCTACATCATAAACACACTGGGAGCGTAAATAATTGTAACCATATACATATAAAATGACAGCAATGGAGTCCCAATCCTCGGCCTTTATTTGTAAGGTTTCTATTCCTCGAGAATCAAAGCCTAAAGATCTATGAACTAGTTCATGATTGACTAGCCAATCAGATAAATAATTTTGCAAACGATCCTCCTCCATTATATTGATCTCTCTGACATTATTATGTATAAATTAAGTATTTCACCAAAAAATTGGAAAGTAAAAGTTGACTTGCTCTTTCTTAATTCTGCAAAAAATAACCTTACCTAATTAAGGTTAGTTCGTAAAAAGGTACTCAATTTTTAGATCTAAAAAATTTTTAGAAAATTTTTCTTTTTTCTGAAGTAGATTGTGATTGATTTATCCATTCCTGCTCGTAATTTCCAATATTAGTACTGTCTTGAACAAGAAATTGATGATTAGTAGTAAAACATCGATTTTCTTCTTGAGATCTAATTCTATCTTCAAATATTTCTCGAGATATCTTTTTACGAAGTTTTGTTATAGCATCTATAACTGCCTCTGGTTTAGGCGGGCATCCCGGTAAATAAACATCCACAGGAATTAGCTTATCAACTCCCCGAACAGTACTATAAGAATCAGTACTGAACATTCCCCCTGTTATAGTACAAGCTCCCATAGCAATGACATATTTTGGTTCAGGCATTTGTTCATATAATCGCACTAAAGAAGGAGCCATTTTCATTGTTACAGTGCCAGCTGTTAAAATTAGGTCCGCTTGCCTAGGACTTGATCTTGGTACCAATCCATAACGATCAAAATCAAATCGCGAACCTATTAATGAAGCAAATTCAATAAAACAACAACTAGTACCATATAAAAGAGGCCATAAACTGGAAAGTCTTGACCAATTTGAAAGATCATTTGATGTAGTTGAAATAACTGAATTGGGGGTTGTTTGATCAAGTAACGAGAACTCAATCAAATTCATAACCGTCTTAGTGTTAACGGAATTTTGTTCTTGTTTTTTTTTTCGTTTTTCTGAATATTTAGTTAAGACCATTCTAATGCTCCTTTTCGCCATGCATAAACTGAACCACCAATTAGGATAAGCACGAAAATAAGAGCTTCGATAAATAAAGATACACCTAATATATCGAAACTCATTGCCCATGGATAAAGAAAGACTGTTTCAACATCAAAAACAACAAAAACAAGAGCAAACATATAATAGCGAATTCGGAATTGTAACCAAGCATCTCCTATCGGTTCTATACCTGATTCATAAGTAGAAAGCTTTTCTGGTCCTTCACGAACCGGGGTTATAAGTGCTGAAATCAAAAATGCTAAGATAGGCAAAAGGATTGATATTATGAGAAATGCCCATAAAATATCATATTCATGAAGCAGAAACATAAATGTACTCCTTCGTAAAAATGGAAATATGCTGAATTAATTAATTCGAATTAGCATTGTTAATTCATCCAGAACTTCTTCTCCTAAGTGAAACAAGAATATATTTTTCTCAAACAAACGAATTGACTTTGTGACATGTCTTGTTTAAAGATTCTATTTCATTCAATTCATTTATAATTTCCATTCTAGTTAGATATAATGTAAACATAAGATCTTTTTAGACAGACGAGAAAAATTTCTCTCATTTGGTTTCACTTTCTATTTTTTTTTAGTTCTATCTTTTATTCCAAAAGTCCAAAAGATAGAATAAATAATAAATAAAAAAATATCTTATTTAAAAAATGAAATAGTAAAAGACTATTAAGAATATAATAATATATTGGAACTTAATACATTCCAATAATTAATTAGATTAATTAGGATATATAATCCTATATTAAGATCTTAAAAGATATTAAGAGAGATAGTTCTCTAAACATACAAAAAAAAAAGTCTTGAAAAATGAAATGGATTAGGGCTATACGGACTCGAACCGTAGACCTTCTCGGTAAAACAGATCAAACTGAATTTATTATCGAAATGATTCGAACTGTTTCAAAGACCCAACATGCATTTTGTTGCATTGGGCTCTTTCATTAACTGAAAAAAAATCAGTTAATCCACCATATTTTTTCTTTATGGAAAAAATAAAGATAAAAAGATGATTCCGTGTGCTCTGATTCATTATAGGTATCCTGATCTAAGAGCAATACCAAAGTTTTTCAAAGAAGGGTTAGCTTGACTTAGGTCTGCCTTCGGCCTATTTTATTTCACCTAGGTGAAATGAAATTAATAGAATTAAGAAAATCTCTATCGTTCCACTGCAAGTATGACACTTTATACACCTTAAAGTCTCATAGGACGAAAAGAGGTTTTTTGAGGTCCTTATACTCATTATGCCTAGCATTGAATAGATTGGGTATTAACCTTATCAATTAGCAAATCAATGACAGGTTTTATTCGATTTTGTATCGAAAATCATATCAGAATCGAACTAAACCAATTATTTGTCAGGCTATTGTTCTCCCTTAATTTCCAATCTATGGAGTAAGACATTGATTTTTGAATGTTCATTGCATAATAAGCTTCTTTGAAAAACATTGGCGCACGTGTAAACGAGGTGCTCTACCAACTGAGCTATAGCCCTTGTACGAAAAATCTTAACACAAAAAATATTTCTTGTCAAGCCTAATCCATATGAGAAATTTCTGAATCTATTTACTTTTAATAGATTGGTATTGCCTAGATAGAATATTCTATCTATAATTATAAAAATGATAGAATCTTATTTTTGGTTTTGAACTACCTACTTAACTCAGTGGTTAGAGTACTGCTTTCATACGGCGGGAGTCATTGGTTCAAATCCAATAGTAGGTAGAACTTATTAGATAAGATACTCTTGCATTGACTTTGGTATGTAATCTAATCTAATAAGTTAATTTTGATATTTCATTCTTTTTTTCTTTGTATCTGATTCAAACTGATTTTTTTCAATTCGAAGAAGACAGTATCAAAAACCACTAAGAAATATTTTTGACAGCCTCTACTCGTGTCCTAGCTCGTCTAAGAGCTAGATTCGCTTCAATGACTTGTCTTTTACCCTTAGCTTTCCTCAAGTTAGCTTCAGCTATTTCAAGAGTTTCTTGAGCTTCTTGCGGATCAATGTCAGTACTTTTCTCTGCATCATTTCCTAAAATGATGATTTCATTATTTCCAATTCTGGCAAAACCACCCATTAGAGCCACCCTTAACCATTGATCGTTGAGGCGTATTCTCAAAAGACCTATATCGACAGCTGTGGCAATAGGAGCGTGATTTGGTAATACACCAATTTGACCACTATTTGTAGATAAAATGATTTCTTTTACTTCTGAATCCAGAATAATTCGATTAGGAGTCAGTACACAAAGTTTTAAGGTCATTTCTTCAATTTGCTTTATAAAGTTATAGCTTTCGCGGTAGCTTCATCGATATTACCCACCAAATAAAAAGCTTGCTCGGGCAATTCGTCTAATTCTCCGCAAAGGATCTGTTGAAATCCCCTAATGGTTTCTGCAAGACCAACATATTTTCCTGGAGAACCAGTAAAGACTTCTGCCACGAAGAAGGGTTGTGATAAGAAACGCTCAATTTTTCGTGCTCTTGCTACAGTTAAACGATCTTCCTCAGATAATTCATCTAATCCGAGAATCGCTATAATGTCCTGAAGTTCTTTGTAACGTTGTGAAGTTTGCTTAACTCTTTGCGCAGTTTCATAATGTTCATCGCCAACAATGCCTGGTTGTAACATAGTAGATGTTGAATCTAGGGGACTCACTGCTGGATAAATACCTTTGGCAGCTAATGGTCTTGATAGTACGGTAGTAGCATCTAAATGTGCAAATGTTGTAGCAGGAGCAGGGTCAGTCAAGTCATCTGCAGGTACGTAAACTGCTTGGATTGAAGTTATAGCTCCCTTTTTGGTAGAAGTAATTCTTTCTTGCAAAGAACCCATTTCTGTACTAAGGGTGGGTTGATAACCAACTGCGGAAGGCATTCTACCTAATAAAGCGGATACCTCTGATCCTGCTTGGACAAAGCGAAAGATATTGTCGATGAATAGAAGCACATCTTGTTTATTAACATCTCGGAAATATTCTGCCATAGTTAGGGCAGTTAAACCAACTCTCATACGAGCTCCTGGGGGTTCATTCATTTGACCATAGACTAGAGCTACTTTTGATTCCGAAAGATTTTTTTCATTAATAACTCCGGATTCTTTCATTTCCATATAAAGATCATTTCCTTCACGAGTACGTTCTCCTACTCCACCAAATACGGATACACCTCCGTGAGCTTTAGCAATGTTGTTGATCAATTCCATGATCAGTACTGTTTTGCCTACTCCAGCTCCCCCGAATAGTCCGATTTTTCCTCCACGGCGGTAAGGAGCTAAAAGATCTACTACTTTAATACCTGTTTCAAAGATTGATAATTTTGTATCTAATTCTATAAAAGCAGGTGCAGATCTATGAATAGGAGATATTGTACTAATATCCACAGGGCCTAAATTATCAATAGGTTCTCCAAGAACGTTGAAAATTCGTCCAAGGGTCGCTCCACCAACTGGAACACTTAAAGCAGCCCCTGTGTCAATCACTTCCATTCCTCTCGTTAAACCTTCTGTAGCACTCATAGCTACAGCTCTAACGAGACTATTTCCTAATAATTGTTGCACCTCACAAGTAACATTAATCTGCTGACCAACCGTATCTCGACCCTTAACTACCAAAGCATTATAAATATTAGGCATTTTCCCCGGAGGAAAGACAATATCGAGTACTGGGCCAATAATTTGAGCGATCTGTCCTATATTTTGTGTGGAAACCACAGGATTAGAAGTAGTAGGATTCATAATTAGAAAAATTTAAATATTTTGCAATTTTTTTTTTGCATAGTATCAAAGCAAAAACCAAAGCAAAAACCAATGTTCAATAGCAAGCTGATCAATTTAATTCAATAAAAAATAAAACGAAAATAACATAATAACATTTAGTTAACGATCTAACCGATTGAATTTGAATCTTATTAAATTCGTTATTCATTCAATTTCAATAAGTTCTTTCTTAGGTTCAGTCAATCTTTTTTTATTTTTTAATCTAGATTAGATTTATGTTTTTAAATTCTTTCGTGGATGAATTATGCTTATTTTCACATCTAGGATTTAGATATACAAAACATATCACTGTCAAGCGGAAAACCCGTAAATATTCTGATTTTAAAAATAGATATTAAAATATAGGAAAAAAAATCCCATTAGAAATTTATCAATTTGCAAAACAAGAATAAGAATTGGATTCGCTTGCACTAGAAATATGAAAGAACATATAATTAAGGGTGTATTTGGTGCATCAAATATAATTAAGGGTGTATTTGATGCACCAAATACACCGAAAAATACCTTCAATATCATATAATGTCATGTTAGCATAACAATTAGAAATCTTAATTGATTTTTTTTTGAAATGAAAGATTTTTACTGCATTTAAAGTCCATCTCGAGTAGATCTTGTTCTTTTGAGAATTCTTAATTCATAAGTTGTAAAAAGGGGCTTATGTCACCACAAACAGAGACTAAAGCTAGTGTTGGGTTTAAAGCAGGGGTTAAAGATTACAAACTTACTTATTATACTCCTGAGTACGAAACCAAAGATACTGATATCTTGGCAGCGTTCCGAGTAACTCCTCAACCTGGAGTCCCTCCTGAAGAAGCAGGAGCTGCAGTAGCGGCGGAATCTTCTACTGGTACATGGACAACTGTTTGGACTGATGGACTTACCAGTCTTGATCGTTACAAAGGGCGATGCTATCATATCGAACCTGTTGCTGGAGAAGAAAATCAATATATTGCCTATATAGCTTATCCTTTAGACCTTTTCGAAGAAGGTTCTGTTACTAACATGTTTACTTCTATTGTAGGTAATGTATTTGGTTTCAAAGCCTTACGAGCTCTACGCTTGGAAGACTTACGAATTCCTCCTGCTTATTCAAAAACTTTCCAAGGTCCACCTCACGGTATCCAAGCTGAAAGAGATAAGTTGAACAAGTATGGTCGTCCTCTATTGGGATGTACTATTAAACCAAAATTGGGATTATCCGCAAAGAATTACGGTAGAGCATGTTATGAATGTCTACGTGGTGGACTTGATTTTACCAAAGATGATGAAAACGTAAACTCACAACCATTTATGCGTTGGAGAGATCGTTTCTTGTTCTGTGCCGAAGCAATTTATAAAGCACAAGCCGAAACAGGTGAAATCAAAGGGCACTACTTGAATGCTACTGCAGGTACATCTGAAGAAATGATCAAAAGAGCAGTATTTGCTAGAGAATTAGGAGTTCCTATCATCATGCATGACTACATAACTGGGGGATTCACTGCAAATACTAGTTTGTCTTTTTATTGCCGTGATAATGGTCTACTTCTGCACATCCACCGCGCAATGCATGCAGTTATTGATAGACAGAAAAACCATGGTATTCATTTCCGTGTACTAGCTAAAGCATTACGTATGTCTGGTGGAGATCATATTCACTCTGGTACAGTAGTAGGTAAACTGGAAGGTGAGCGTGAGATGACTTTAGGTTTTGTTGATTTACTACGTGATGATTATATTGAAAAAGATCGTAGCCGTGGTATCTTTTTCACTCAAGATTGGGTCTCTATGCCTGGTGTTATACCTGTGGCTTCAGGGGGTATCCATGTTTGGCATATGCCTGCTTTGACCGAAATCTTTGGAGATGATTCTGTACTTCAATTTGGTGGCGGAACCTTAGGACACCCTTGGGGAAATGCACCTGGTGCAGTAGCTAACAGGGTGGCTTTAGAAGCGTGCGTACAAGCTCGTAATGAAGGACGTGATCTTGCTCGTGAAGGTAATGAAATTATTCGCGCAGCAGCTAAATGGAGTCCAGAATTAGCCGCTGCTTGTGAAGTATGGAAAGCAATCAAATTTGACTTCGATCCGGTAGATAAACTAGATCAAGCGAAATAGAAAGATCAAAAAAAAACGCACATAATTCAATAAGTTCTACCATAATTCAGTAAGTTTTACTAAATTGATTGCAATTCAACTCGGCCCAATCTTTTCCTAAAAAAAGGATTGAGCCGACTACGGATTTGATGAGAGCATGTACTATGGTTCGGTCAACCTTGTTTCTGATAGTTATGGGATCGCATCTTTCCCATTCCTGAGCTATCTAAATAGTACGAAAAGAAGGTCCGACTCCAAGTTGTTTAGGAGTAGTGGCCTTGAGTTTCTCGACCCTATTAGTTAGTAGGCAGGGAAGGGATATAACTCAGCGGTAGAGTGTCACCTTGACGTGGTGGAAGTCATCAGTTCGAGCCTGATTATCCCTAACCTAAAGCTAATCTGAGTTGTTCTATTTGGGCTTAGTTTGCTAAAAGGGCCTTAACGAATAAATAAATAAACTTCATAAGACTTCATGATATAATATTGAAGTTATAAAAAAATAAAAAAACCGTGATACTGAAAAAAAAAAGAAAA